GCCTACATAGCAGTTCCAATGCTACGCCTTGAACCACTCGGCCATCTCTCCTACATAATCTTATTATTGACCAGAAACTGAGTGAATAGCGAGTTATTCATATTACTGCAGTACAGGTACGACCGATCACTAGTTCCATAGGAAGAATTCCTTTCCCATTTAATATTTCTCAACAAAAACTTCTCTCATTCATCAGCTACCCCGCGGATCTATTCCAAATTTATGAATCGTCCCATGGATTTTTATATTTCGATTGTATGGCGTGGTGTATACACGTTATGCAAACAGAAGGTATGGTTACTCTACTCTATTTTTTCATGGAATGATTATTCCATTCTTTTTTCTCTTTGGATCATAACCAAATCAAAACTTCTCGAGTTATTAGAATCTGTAGTAAAAAAAGTCCTTGGTTATTTAACTTAGATGAAATAGTAATAGTTCCGCTCATTGGTATACTACAAAAATGGGAATGAAATCAATCTGATTCCAATATCTCATATCTTTCCCAAACAAAAGGGGACAATTTAAGTGGAAAGCCCATATCTATTTAATATCTATTTATTAGAATAAAATTAGTCTGTTTTTATGTTATTTCGTACTGTATAATTCCTTTGTTTGTGGGATCATTTTCCCCGAGGGGTAATGAAAAGAATTCTAGAATGGATTGCTAATTATGCCTAGATCTCATATAAATGGAAATTTTATTGATAAGACCTCTTCAATTGTAGCCAATATCTTATTACGAATAATTCCGACAACTTCAGGAGAAAAAAAGGCATTTACCTATTACAGAGATGGTGCGATTTGATTCTTTTTTCTTGTTTTTTTTAGCCCTCACCTCAGTCTTACGAGAAAGAGACGCGGTTCGGTATAGAAAGAACGAAATTCTTGAAATAAACCTACGCTCGGTGAAGGTGAAGTTTGGAGATAGAACAATTCCTTCTATCGTGTATCCTCGATTGATGCAGCCTCAGATGTTTCAATTGTTGATTTGAGTATTGAGCGAAAGGTTACACCTATGGGTTCTGTATTGCGGGTCAATCCTACACTACATTAGTACCAATAGACGGCATAAGGGAAAAAGCACTACACCTAGGAATCAACAACACAAAAACTTTGTTATAAATTCCCCCTTTCCTTATCGGTATCGGGACTAACAAGAATGGTTGGGACAACAAACATCCATCTCGTTTGTACTTTGGATACCCGTATAACCATCAAAGATCGTTGAAGTGACTAATTCCTGGAAATAGAAGGCGTTGAGAACAAAGAAATTGTTGGAGTTACCATTTATATCTAACACTAATATGATTGGTGTTAAGAAAAAACCTCTTGCGGGAAGGCTGGCTAGAGATTTCTTGTAAAAATACTAGTTCCTTTCAGTTCATAATGAGATGAGAATAGTTCAATTTTTATTCTATGGATTATTCCCCTTAGTACTATGCGCAGAAGGGAGGAGCCGTATGAGATGAAAATCTCATGTACGGTTCTGGAACGGAGATTTTTTGAATAGAATGAACGACCGTAACGGATGTTGGCTCAATCCGAAGGAAATTATGCGGAAGCTTTACAGAATTATTATGAAGCTACGCGACCAGAAATTGATCCCTATGATCGAAGTTATATACTCTATAACATAGGCCTTATACACACAAGCAATGGAGAGCATACAAAGGCTTTGGAATATTATTTCCGGGCACTAGAACGAAACCCATTCTTACCACAAGCTTTTAATAATATGGCCGTGATCTGTCATTACGTGCGACTATCTCCACTATAGAAATAAGGAAAAAAAGCAAAGATCAAATTGGCTAGTAAATACTAGAAAAAATAGGCTTTCTACATAATGCATCGTCCAAAGCAACGATTTTTATCAGCTGTAGCAAGGAAAGAGACTTCACGAGAACCAAAATAGGAAGAAAAAAAAAAATGAGTGCAGCCTATATACTATATTCTATGGATAAAGGATCAAATTGATAGAGAAAGCACCGTAAAGATCAATTAGCGAGCTATTGAGTCGATACAGTTAAGAACTGCTTACTTATGTCATGATATGAGACAAAAGTTAGGAATCAACTTATGTAATAGAGTCGATCCACTAAGGTATTGAGCAGCGGTGTAGCATCAGATCCCAAAGATAGTAAGTTCTTTTTTCTTATGGAAAAAAGTCTTTTTCAAAGATTCTATATGAATTCCATATATGAAACCGAGATAGTTACCTTTCAGAAAATTATAACGATATTGTGGGGATACCTATGCTTCATTCTTCTGAAGGTGGGAGAAAAGATCAAACTGATTCTGATTATTGATCAAAATTAGGGTTTGAAACTTATGTAATTAACTTCTTCTGGTTAACCCAAGAAAAAATGGGATAGGTTTATGAGAAATCTAATTCAGTTAGCATAGGGTAGATTAAGATAGGACACAAAAAGAATCGATTTTTGAGCCGTATGAGATAGGAAACTCTCAAGTACGGTTCTAAGGGAAGGAACCACCTATT